GTAGATTCTAGATATGAAATCTGTATATTAATATTTCTATAGGGCGATTAGATTCGAATCCATATTATTTAAGAATCTATTATAATAAAATATATCATCGATCATATAGTTGACAATTTCTATCTAAAAAGTTTAGATTATTATTGTTATAAAAAAAGAAATCGAATTGATTCTAATAAGATATATCATCGATCATATAGTTGACAATTTCTATCTAAAAAGTTTAGATTCTTTTTTTTATAAAAAAAGAAATCGAATTGATTCTAATAAGATATATCATCGATCATATACTTGACAATCACTATATATTCAAGTTAGAATATATTCTTTTCAATAAAAAATATTTTTAGTGGATTGGAGGGACCACTATGAGAATTTTGGTTATACAAGGGCGTATTTTACAAATACGCCTAATCTCACGGATTTTTCTTTTTCTGGCTTTTTTCTGTTTTTTCCGTATATTGTGGGTTTCACTAAAGAAAACAATTTGCCGTCTTATTGTGTTCGGGAAAGAGGATCCACGATATATCCCTCTTCGCAAATTAGGCTTATCTAAAAGAGTAGCTGATGTACTTATTAAAAAAGAAGAACTAATTTCTATTAATCCATTAATAATAGTGGTAATCTACGATCGCGAGTACCTCCTAGAAATGGAAGATTTGGACAAGAAAGAAAAAGAAGAAATTTTCAGAAAAATAGACGAATTTCTTAATAATTCATGGGCTTTAACGGCCTTATTCTATTGTAACTTTGATAAACTGAACCTGAAACCGTGGTGGTATAGGTTGATAGTCTATATCTCTAGAAAAAGAAAAGACCCGGCTTTTTTCTTTATTTCAGAATTGAAGTTATCTACCCGAATAACTCGTTTTTTCATGGAAGAAAAGATCTATACTATCGAGGATCTTCTAATCATTATAAAAGATACTCACAGTTCCAAGTGGAAGAGACTTCTACAATCAGAAGATTTCGAATATTTGGCATATTTAGATTTCCTCGAGATCTATGGAACCATACACTATTTTCTTCATTGTTAAAGACAGACAGTCTCCGGGCGCTTCATATTCGCCCGGGTACAGGTGGAATGAAAGAGAATTTCGAATCCGCTTTATATGCGAACAAAAAAGCTATAAGTCGGGTCAAGTAAGTCAGAATATTCATTACAATATTCTGCTGAATCCATTTCTTTTTCTAGGCCTGCCACTTTATCTTTTCTTTTTTAATGCGGTCTGATTTCTCATGTTACGGCTTAGTATTATGTCTTTCAACTATTCGTTTCATGTTAGTAAGTATTTATTTATACTTTTAAAAATAAAATTTTCGTGAACCCGAAAAGAACCCTTCCTATTCTATGCAAAACAAAAATTTACTTTACTTTTACTTACCTAATACTTATGCGACTAAATTCAAATTCAGTGCCATTGATAAGACCGCGCTTGGTAATTTCTTTACCATGGCTCCCTTTCCTCGTTTTTCTATTTTATTAGGTTACAAAAAACGTATTAAATCGAGGGATACAAGAATCTCCGCGAATTTCGATAATTGGGATAATGCCTTAGATAATTGGGATAATGCCGAGGGGTGGGATGCCCAGGAAGACCCTAGGTGGGATGACTGTGGGTGGCATGCCGGTGATGACGATGATCATGAAAGTCAAAATGAAAAAGAAAATGATCAAGAAAGTGATAATAATCCTGGTGGATTCCACAAATATAGGCATTTGTGGGTTCAATGCGACGTTTGTTATGGTTTAAATTATAAGCCACTTTTTAATTCACAAATGTATATTTGTGAATGTTGCGAATATCATGTGGAAATGAATAGTTCGGATAGAATTGACCTTTTGATTGATCCAGACACTTGGGTTCCTATGGATGAAGACATGGTCTCTCTGGCCATTGAATGGGATTTCGAAGAAAAAGAGGAGCCTTTTGAACTGGACCTCAGTGAATGGGAAGCTGAACTCAAAAAAGTGTACATAGAACTAGAATTACGAATACAATTAAAAAAAAATAAAATAAAAACAGGAGGAAACCCATTATGAAAATTTTAATGAGAATTATAGTTAAAAACAGATGCATGGAAATTTTAGTTAAAAACAAAGGGAAACCCATAATGCAACTTTTAGTTTTACAAAGGTATAAATTCCGTGTAGAAAGATCTCTTTTAAAAACACGGCAAGTCTCGCACATTTTGACTCTTGTGGCTTTTTTATGTCTTTTACGTATAAACTGGGTTTCACTAAAGAAAAAAGTTTGCCGTCTTCTTTTTTTCGAGAAAGGGGATCCACGATATATGTCTGTCTTCAAATTCGGCTTCTCTAAAAGAGTAGTTGATGTACTTTTTGATCAAGAAAAGATTATTCGTATTAATAGATTAGTAATAATGGTAATCTACGCTCGTAAAGACTTACTAGAAATAAAAGGTTTGGACGAGAAAGAGAAAAAAGAAATTATCATAAAAATAGAAGAATTTGTTAATAATTCGTGGGCTTTAACGGCCTTATTCTATTGTAACTTTGATAAACTGAAAGTGAAACCATGGTGGTGTAGATTGATAGTCTATATCTCTAGAAAAAGAAAAGACCCGGCTTTTTTCTTTATTTCAGAATTGAGGTTATCTACCCGAATAACTAGTTTCCTTATGGAAGAAGATATCTATACTATAGAGGATCTTCTAATCATTATAAGGGATACTCACAGTTTTCGGTGGAGTACACTTGTAAAATCAAAAGAGTTGGCATATATAGATTTAATCGAGATCTATACAACTCTACACAATTTTCTTCATTGTTAAAGACAGACAGTCTCCGGGCGCTTCATATTCGCCCGGGTACAGGTGGAATGAAAGAGAATTTCGAATCCGCTTTTTATGCGAACAAAAAAGCTATAAGTCGGGTCAAGTAAGTCAGAATATTCATTACAATATTCTGCTGAATCCATTTCTTTTTCTAGGCCTGCCACCTTATCTTTTCTTTTTTAATGCGGTCTGATTTCTCATGTTACGGCTTAGTATTTAGTATTATGTCTTTTAATTATTTGTTTCATGTTAGTAAGTATTTATTTATACTTTACTTTAAAAAAGAAAATTTTCGTGAATCCAAAAAGAACCCTTCCTATTCTATGCAAAACAAAAATTCACTTTATCTTTATTTAACTAATACTTATGCGAATAAATTCAAATTCAGTACCATTGATAAGACCGCGCTTGGTAATTTCTTTACCATGGCTCCCTTCCCTCGTTTTTCTATTTTATTAGGTTACAAAAAACGTATTAAATCGAGGGATACAAGAATCTCCGCGAATTTCGATAATTGGGATAATGCCTTAGATAATTGGGATAATGCCGAGGGGTGGGATGCCCAGGAAGACCCTAGGTGGGATGACTGTGGGTGGCATGCCGGTGATGACGATGATCATGAAAGTCAAAATGAAAAAGAAAATGATCAAGAAAGTGATAATAATCCTGGTGGATTCCACAAATATAGGCATTTGTGGGTTCAATGCGACGTTTGTTATGGTTTAAATTATAAGCCGCTTTTTAATTCAAAAATGTATATTTGTGAATGTTGCGAATATCATGTGGAAATGAATAGTTCGGATAGAATTGACCTTTTGATTGATCCAGACACTTGGGTTCCTATGGATGAAGACATGGTCTCTCTGGCCATTGAATGGGATTTCGAAGAAAAAGAGGAGCCTTTTGAACTGGACCTCAGTGAATGGGAAGCTGAACTCAAAAAAGTGTACATAGAACTAGAATTACGAATACAATTAAAAAAAGAAAAAGAAAAGGCTGATCAAGAGCGTCTCGATTCAGAAGAAGAAGAGAAGATCTCTTCCGAAGAAAAAGAGAAGACTGATCAAGATCGTCTCGATTCAGAAAAACAAGATCTTCTCTATTCAGAAGAAGACGACCAGACTTATCTAGATCGTCTCGATTTAGAAGAAGAAGAGAAGATCTCTTCCGAAGAAAAAGAGAAGACTGATCAAGATCGTCTCGATTCAGAAAAACAAGATCTTCTCTATTCAGAAGAAGACGACCAGACTTATCTAGATCGTCTCGATTTAGAAGAAGAAGAGAAGATCTCTTCCGAAGAAAAAGAGAAGACTGATCAAGATCTTCTCGATTCAGAAAAAGACGAACAGACTTATCAAGATCGTCTCGATTTAGAAGAAGAAGAGAAAATATATTCCGAAGAAAAAGAGAAGACTGATCAAGATCGTCTCGATTCAGAAGAAGACGACCAGACTTATCAAGAGCGTCTCAATTCTAATCAAAGCGAGACAGGATTACCGGAGGCTATTCAAACAGGCATAGGCGAACTAAATGGTCTTCCCTTAGCACTTGGAGTTCTGGATTTTCAGTTTATAGCGGGGACTATGGGATCCGCAGTCGGAGAAAAAATTACCCGTTTGATCGAGTATGCTACCCGAGAATTTCTACCTCTTATTATAGTGTGTGCTTCTGGGGGTGCACGTATCCACGAAGGAAGTTTCAGCTTGATGCAAATGGGTAAAATAGCTTGTGCGTTATATAATTATCAATTAGATGCCAAACGATTTTATATATCAATCCTCGCATCTCCTACTACTGGTGGGGTAACAGCTAGTTTTGGTATGTTGGGGAAGGTCGTTATTGCCGAACCCGAGGCCACCATTGCATTTGCGGGTAAAAGAGTAATTGAACAAACGTTGAATATAGAAGTCCCTGAAGGTGTCCAACAGACCGAATTTTTATTCACGCAGGGAGCATTCGATCTAATCCTCCCACGTTTTTATTTAAAAAGAATTCTCCATTTTATATATCTGTTAAACAATTACACTCTTTTCTTTGTTTGATTGAATTGATGAATTGGATTCAACCAAGTCAACAAGTAATTGGTAAAATTCCTAAAAAAAAAAAAAAATTAAAGAAATTCTAAATATATTATATATAGAAGAAAAAGAAAGAAGAAAAACTTGGTGCCGGGCATCTACCACTATACCCGCAATGATCAC